TAGCAATAAAATACTCTTTTTTTCCTCCCCCAAGCAATCAATGGTTGATTACAAATATCTAGAATCAATATTCTCTATAAATTACTCTCTATAAAGGACCTGAAATACCTTGCTTACGTATCATTGGAAAGTGCATTAACATAAATACAGCAGTAAGAAGGGGTAATACAAAAGTGTGTAAACTATAAAAACGAGTCAAAGTGGATTGTCCTACACTAGCACTTCCCCGTAATAACTCTACCAAAGGCGATCCTATTACAGGAATAGCTTCCGGTACGCCTGTTACAATTTTGACTGCCCAATAACCAATTTGGTCCCAAGGTAAGGAATAACCAGTTACACCAAAAGATGCCGTCAATACAGCAAGAACCACGCCTGTAACCCAAGTCAATTCACGAGGTTTTTTAAAACCACCAGTGAGATACACACGAAATACGTGCAGGATCATCATTAAAACCATCATACTTGCCGACCAGCGATGAACTGATCGGATTAACCAACCAAAATTAGCTTCAGTCATTATGTATTGAACAGAAGAAAAAGCCTCAGTAACGGTTGGACGGTAGTAAAAAGTCATAGCAAACCCCGTAGCTACTTGTACTAAAAAACAAGTAAGCGTAATTCCTCCTAAACAATAAAATATGTTAACATGAGGAGGAACATATTTACTAGTTATGTCATCTGCAATCGCCTGAATCTCGAGACGTTCTTCGAACCAATCATAGACTTTATTGAGATAGGTAAACCAGAAGGACTCCCCCTCCGAGAACCGTATATGAGAATTTCATCTCGTACGGCTCAAACAGAACCACCAAAAGACTAGTTCAAATAAATTTGACCATACAAAAAAAGAAAAATAAGAAAACTCTTCTTTGTGGTTACAATATCAAAATATCAAGTCGGCTCATTCCTTTCTTGGTCTTGCTTTTTACGGGCCTCTTGAATCTTCTATTTTTACCCATTTTTTTCTTTGATTTAGCTTTTTTATTTGTATTTTGTATGTAATATATTTCTATGTACTGTAGCCTTATTCTTGTTTTCTTTATTATTGATAGGAATTTTCTTGTTACGATCCTATAATTCGATTGAAACCTCAGATTCGTACTAGAACCACGATGATTTTTTTAATAAAACCTTCAAACTAAGCCCAAGGATTCCCTGAGTAAAAACCCTTGTATCATCACTTATTCAATCAATAAATAAATCAGTAAAAATCCAAAGAAAGGTTTATTCTTTGATCAAATATAGATTAAAGAGTTTGAAAGAAGAAAAATCTTTCACTTTATACCTTCTAACTCTTTGAAATTTTTTGGAGTCCAATCACGGGATCTTAATATTGAGTATGAATCATAGTTCTAATACTTTGTAATCTATTTCATATATTCCGTGCTACAGATACTATAAAAAATACCTGACGAGGTAAAAAATCATCTCTATCAAGACGACAGACCCACTCTCTGTACTATGATATAGGATCAATTCTAACAAGTCGCACACTCATATTCCAGAAATACAGAAATAAAAAAATTTCACGATCGAACTATGAAAATAGACTAGAATAAAAAATCTGAGAGAAAAATGCTGTTTTTGTATTGAAAAGTGAGTCCTTATTGGTTCTTGTAAATCTAATTCATTGAAATTCCATCTAGTAAAACAGAAGAATTATAAATCTCCAAAATAATAGATAGGAATATGGCAAATAGAGCCATTGCGATACCCATTAAAGGAGTGGTTCCCCAGCCAGGAGCTACTTTACCATATTCCGAATTCAATGGTTTCAATAAATCCCCTACAGCAGTTCGTCTTGGACCAGATCGAGAACTACCCTCCACGCTTTGTGTAGCCATAAATTGAATCCTATTTTGTATTAATTGAGATTTGTTGACTTTGTATACCATTCCGTTGTAAATAAATGATCTTATCATAGATACATTGTGGTCTTGAAATCATATAATAATGGAAACAGCAACCCTAGTCGCCATCTCTATATCTGGTTTACTTGTAAGTTTTACTGGGTATGCCTTATATACTGCTTTTGGGCAACCCTCGCAACAACTAAGAGATCCATTCGAGGAACACGGGGACTAAAGTAGCCTCCCAATATTGGGAGGCTCTTTACTTCAATTAAGATATCAAAAAATCATTTTACCTTTTTAGTTGGAACTTTAGGCGGTTCTCGAAAAAAGATAGCGAAAAAAATTATTCCTAAAGTTGATACTAAAAGGAATGTATAAACCAATGCTTCCATAAATTCAATCGTGGTTTACAATTATAGCTTTCATACCTGTTTATTTTGGAGCGTTTCGCGGATAAAAAAAGACCAAGATTCAAAGAAAGGCATCGATTCAAATTAAGATATCTACGATACCCTATATCAACTTAATCAACTAAAAAAAAAAAATAGAGGCGAAAACTAAGAGATCAAATAGTGTATCAAACTACTTGCCTTTTTGTAGTAGGATCTCCAAGTTTTTGGAATGCTCCAAATTCCACTTGAGCATCTAAATCTGGATCAATCCCAGCAAAAACATCTCGGAACAAAGTTCGAGCACCATGCCAAATGTGTCCGAAGAAAAAGAGCAGAGCGAACGAAGCATGTCCAAAAGTAAACCAACCCCGTGGACTGCTACGAAAAACACCATCGGATTTCAAAGTAGCACGATCTAATTCAAAAATTTCGCCTAATTGAGCACGTCTAGCATATTTTTTGACAGTAGCAGGATCACTATAACTGACTCCGTTTAGTTCCCCACCATAGAACTCAACAGTTACACCTACTTGTTCGACACTATACTTCGACTCTGCCCTTCGAAAAGGAACATCGGCTCTAACAATTCCATCTCCGTCTACCAAAACAACTGGAAATGTTTCAAAAAAAGTAGGCATACGGCGTACAAAAAGTTCACGCCCTTCTTTATCTCTAAAGATAGGATGTCCTAACCACCCAACAGCTATTCCATCCCCGTTGTCCATGGAACCTGCTCTGAACAATCCACCTTTTGCAGGATTATTGCCAATGTAATCATAAAAAGTTAATTTTTCGGGAATTTTAGACCAAGCTTCGGATAAATTTTGATTTTCGGCTAGCCCGGCACTAACTCTTCGATATATTTCTTGCTGGAAGTATCCTTGATCCCATTGATAACGAGTGGGACCAAATAATTCAATCGGGGTAGTTGCTGAACCATACCACATAGTTCCAGCAACAACAAAAGCTGCAAAAAAGACAGCAGCGATACTACTGGAAAGTACAGTTTCAATATTTCCCATACGTAATCCTTTGTATAAACGTTGGGGCGGACGGACACTAAGATGAAATAGACCCGCCAATATGCCCAATGTCCCTGCTGCAATATGATGAGAAGCTATTCCTCCCGGAACAAAGGGATCAAAACCTTCGACACCCCATGCTGGACTTACTGGTTGTACCTTTCCAGTTAATCCATAAGGATCGGAGATCCATATTCCAGGACCATACAATCCGGTTACATGAAAAGCGCCAAACCCAAAGCAAGCTACCCCTGAGAGAAATAAATGAATTCCAAAGATCTTGGGCAAATCCAAAGAAGGTTTTCCGGTACGTTCATCAAAAAAGATTTCTAGATCCCAATACACCCAATGCCAAATAGCTGCTAAGAAACACAACCCAGAAAACACAATATGCGCCCCAGCCACACCTTCATAACTCCAAATACCCGGATTGCTTATAGTTCCTCCTGTGATATTCCAACCACCCCACGAATTGGTTATTCCTAAACGAGTCATGAAGGGTATAACGAACATACCTTGTCTCCACATCGGATCGAGAACGGGGTCAGAGGGATCAAAAACTGCTAATTCATATAGAGCCATCGAACCAGCCCAACCAGCAACCAACGCTGTATGCATTATATGGACAGACAGCAAACGACCGGGATCATTCAATACGACGGTATGAACACGATACCAAGGCAAACCCATGGAAATACCCCTTATATTCACGAAAAATAAACACTATGTAACTTTATTGCACTGGAAAAAATATCTTATGGATCTCCCTTTTTAAGTGGAGAAAGAATTACTTTTTTTCTATTCTTTTTTTTAGTAAAAAAAAAAATAGAACAATTCTGTTTGTAGGAACAAAAAAAAGGGAAGCAAATCTATTTTATACCCGATAAGTACCAATACGCAATGGTGAGCTGACTCCATTTTATATGAGCAAACAGATAGAGATTTGCTCATCATTCAAAGGAATTATTCGTAATAATTTGACTCTATTCGTTTTGGCTTCCTTCTATTTTAGATATTTATATATTTTCTATTTTTTTCTAAATTCTAAATAGAAATTCTAATCGAAATAGAAATCCACGCATAAAATATTAAAAAATTTTATTAAAATATTAGTAAATTAGAAAGGTCAATATTCTTAAAACAAGAAACTCAGTGTTACGTTTTCACATTAAAGTGAAATAGAGTACTTAATCTTTTTTCTTTCATTTAATGCCTATTGGTGTTCCAAAAGTCCCTTTTCGACATCCTGGAGAAGACGATTCACTTTGGATTGACTTATAGTGCGACTTGTCAGATATATTGGGCCATACGGAATTCCCCCGTTCTCTCACCCGATTGAGATATCCTCTGTTTCGCCCACGAAAGATTGATTAAATCATCAAAAATTTGGAGCGTGAAGTGCAATCAAGTTCAATTAGATCTATGCTTTTGAGGTATTCAAATTAATATTATTAATTAGAATAATTTATGGTTGCCTTGTTTAGACCAAAAAAATGAAGTATCCAGACTCCGTTTAGAAAACCCAATTCATAATAAATATATCTATTATCATTACTACTTGTATCATATTTTATTTCGAAATTTTTTCGAAATTTTGAATAATTTCGAACTGAAAATTATATTCAATCGAATAAAATAATATAATGAGTACGTGAAATATTTGACAGAATCGTAAAAAAAAAAATAAGTTGTAACAAAAAGACGCGGTATTAGAGTATTTGCCCTATATGTGTAAATAAAAATCGGGCAGATCTTTACTCGGAGTAGAGCGCAAACCTAAAAGAATTGAAGAAGCCCATTCAGGAACAAGAGAATACCATCATGATTTGAATTCAATCTCGATGACGGAATACATCAATAAGAAGTTAGTTTGCTAAGTTTAATGAATTTTTTATAAGTAAATGCGTCAAAACTCATTTTTCTTAAAAAATAGAGGAAAGGCCCCCTCATTCAAAATAAAGGTTAAAAAGTACTCACTATCAAAAAAAAGGAGGGCTGGCATCTACACATTGATTTTTTATTTTATTTTCATTATTTTTTGTGAACCGTATGCATCAAAAGGTGCATGTACGGTTTCTAAAGGATAGAATTTTATCCTAATCAACCGACTTTATCGAGAAAGATTACTTTTTTTAGGTCAAGGTATTGATAGCGAGATCTCGAATCAACTTATTGGTCTTATGGTATATCTCAGTATAGAGAGCGAGACCAAAGATTTGTATTTGTTTATAAACTCTCCTGGCGGATGGGTAATACCCGGAGTAGCTATTTATGATACTATGCAATTTGTGCGACCAGATGTACAAACAGTATGCATGGGATTAGCTGCTTCAATGGGATCTTTTATTCTGGTCGGAGGAAAAATCACCAAACGTTTAGCATTCCCTCATGCTTGGCGCCAATGGGTTTTTATTTGAAAGAAAAAACACTATGCCTTCGCCATATGAAATATAAATATTAAGTAATAATAGCATGGCATTTCGAATTCGATATACATATAAAAAAAGTTCTTTTTTTAACATTAGATTATGTATCGAAAGAGTAGTATGGAATATTAAGGGTCTTTCTGATTTTATTCTACCAGGAACCCCTTTTAGCGTCACAAACGTTTTTGTTTTCGCACCGGAGGGCTCTTAACATTATTTATGTTATGAAAGAGTACAAAAAAGGATTATATTATTAATATATATATATATTTTTCAAATAAAAAAAGAAACTTTGGGATTGCTAAATCACTGATAAAATAAAAATAAAGCAACGGGACCACCATAGTATTTTTGCTTTTTACCTGTTCCCAAGGAAAGGGTGGTTATTGGATCATTTACTGATACTGATTTAAGCCTACATTTTTTTCGATGAAAGGTAAAATAAAAGTGAATTCTAGTGTGAAGCCGTATGCAATGCACAAACAATGCATGTACGGTTGTTCAATTCTCTCGTCTTTTCTTATTCTTTGCTTTTTTTTTTTTTTTCCCGGCACTTTCTTATTTATTATATTTAGATTCTTTATTATATTATGCGAGATAGAATAACCCTTTATATCATCAGGGTAATGATTCATCAACCTATTGCTGGTTTTTATGAAGCACAAATAGCAGAATTTGTCCTGGAAGCAGAAGAACTGCTGAAACTGCGTGAAATCCTCACAAGGATTTATGCACAAAGAACGGGAAAACCCTTATGGGTTGTATCTGAAGACATGGAAAGAGATGTTTTTATGTCAGCAACAGAAGCCCAAGCTCACGGAATTGTTGATCTTGTAGCAGTTGCATAAGAAATAGAAGGAATTTAATGCAAATCACGATTTTTGCTTTTTTTTCTTATTCGGAATTTCAATTTAATATTCTATTATTTAATTAATAGTATTATAGAATAGTAATAGAATAATTAATAATTATATAGTAATAGAATATTACTATAGAAAAATTCATAATCATACGGTTACGATCAATCTAAACCAGCCCATTATGCATACGATTCAAGATGCCAACTATTAAACAACTTATTAGAAACACAAGACAGCCAATTAGAAATGTTACCAAATCGCCCGCTCTTGGGGGATGTCCTCAACGCCGAGGAACATGTACTAGGGTGTATGTGCGACTTGTTTAGATCATGAACTTGGACAAAAGAAAGGAAAAAATTTTCCACTATCTGTGTAAGTACGGATGAATAAGATAGAATAGAAGAATCCCCTTCATTATCTAAAAAAAAGATCGATCCTATTCGTCTATTGTGTATCAAATTTATGGTTTCGTTGGTGCAAATTCAATCACCTCAATTTTCAATTTAAAACAAGAAAGAGTTTCCCATTGGTAACAAATGATTATCCATTAAGCAGGGAAAATCTTATTAATTATTAAATTAAAAGTTTAAAGGCCGAAAAGTTATGCCCCTACTCTTGCAAGAGCGGACTAACAGGGTCAACTAATTAGTTAATCCTCATAATTTAATACCGTTACTATATAGATAGATCTCCTTGTGAAAGACCTATTACTGGAGAATTCATGGGTAGAGCAAAAGAATGTGAACTGTACACGTTAACAATAGCATTGATTAAATGATTAAATGCAGCAGGGGGCTCCGGTGTATAGAGAAGACCTCACCGTTTAAGAACTAACCATAGAAACGATGGAACCCACTATTTATCTATTTCTATTTACTGCTTTTTTTTATTTATTCGATTTTTTTTTGTGTCTGAGACCTAATATCAATACAGTTTCTTATTTCGAGATAAAATGGCTCAAACAAAAAAAGAAAAAATAGTGGTTGGGAAGGTTATAGTAGCAAAAGCCGTTGGAATTTTTATTTTATACATTGGAAAAATCCGTTTTGTTTTTATAGAAAAGGGAAAAAGAATAACTGAAAGAAAAGAAATCAATTAGTTATTCATCAAAGTTTCATGTATTCAATGACCAGAATTAGACGAGGATATATAGCTCGGAGACGTAGAACAAAAATTCGTTTATTCGTATCAAGCTTTCGCGGGGCTCATTCAAGACTTACTCGAAGTATTATTCAACAAAAAATAAGAGCTTTGGTTTCGGCCCATCGGGATAGAGATAGACAGAAAAGAAATTTTCGTCGTTTATGGGTCACTCGGATAAATGCAGTAATTCGCGGAAATAGCAGGGTATCAAATAGTTATAGTAATTTAGTAAATAATCTGTACAAGAGACAATTGCTTCTTAATCGTAAAATACTTGCACAAATAGCTATATTAAATAGGAATTGTCTTTATACGATTTCCAATGACATTAGAAAATAAGAAAATTGGTAAGGAATCCATAGAATTTTTTACTTTTACATGGAATTTCTTGAAAAAAAAAAATTCCGGGAAGGTAGAATAGAAATTGATATGATAAAATATCATGATAATATGATCAAGTAAAGTAGTCAAACAAAAAAAAACATTCAATAAAAAAAAGTTTTTTCCCCCCAATTCCTTTTTTTTCTTACAACGCGAAAATCCAATTTTGATTTTCATATTTTTTGAACAAAACATTAATCTACGGTTGCATTCGAATTGGAATTTTAATCCAATTAAAATTGGAGTAAGCCTATTTTTTTTATGGCTCTAAGATCAGTAGTTAGAGTGACCAACTCGCTTTTTTTCAAATTGTTTTTCATTATTAAGAAAAGGTAACAAAGATAAAATACGAGCTTGTTTTATAGCAATAGTAATTAATCGTTGTTGTTTTAAACTCAATCTATTCACCCGTCTAGATAATATTTTTCCTTGTTCACTAATAAATCGACTAATTAAACTCATGTTTCTATAATCAATTCGATCCCCCGATTGGATCGGGGGCAAACGCCTACGAAAAGATCGCTTGGACTTAAGGAAAAGTCGTTTGGATTTATCCATGGTTTGTTTATTCCTTATTTCAAAAATACTATTTCCTTCAATTGTATCAACAATGATTTCGAATTAAGAAATTAGGATTTTTTTTTATTATACATTTTTTTTTATTATACTATTGAATATATATTCAATATTTTTTTTTTTTTTTTATTATATATTTTTTAAAAATAGAATAATATTTAATAGAATATTTTATTAGAATATATTCCTATTTATATAGAATATATTTCTATATTTTTCTAATATATTTATATAATTCGAATTTTGAATATATATTAGCATAATATATTATAGCATAATATATTCTATATAGTAACATAAGATATTATATATTAGATAAGATTCTAGATTATTCTATATTATATTATTCTATCTAGATTATTATATATTTAATATGTTCTTTAATATCATTTAAATCTTCCTTGGAAAGGTGACACGCAAGCGGGCGGTTCCATCTATTTCTTTATCTCCCCGTGAATTCTATGTTTGTAACAATAGGGACAGAATTTTCTCAATTCCAATCGACTAGGCGTATTGTGTCGATTCTTTTGAGTAATATATCTCGAAATACCTGTTGATTTCTTATTAACACTCTTTCGAACACAACCGGTACATTCTAAAATAATTCTTACTCGAACATCTTTCCCCTTGGCCATAAACCTCCTTGGGATTTTGGGATTTTTTATTCATTCAACTCTTCTATTTTCCGATCTGAAGTGAAGAAGAAAGGAAGGAAAAAGACGAGAAGTTGCTAACTCGAAATCAAAATTATGAAAGATTTCAAAGATTTCATTGCAACTAATTCTAATTATATTAAGAATAAGTAATACAAAGATTTTCAACTCGATCTCAATTAGAAGTTTAGATGAGAATCACAGTAGGTCATTTAAGCGTCTTGTATAATACTGTTACACTAACTACATTTCCACCCTCTTTCTATAAATTTAATTGAAGTTAATTTACTTTACTGAAAGCCCGGACCCCGAGTTCCGAGTTTTACTAAAGTTGAATCCACTTTTTTTATTTTCTAACTTTTTGAAATAAAAAAAAAAAAGAGGAGGGGAGCAATAGTCACAGATATTTAATTGTATCTCTAATCTTATTCACCCCCTTACCCACGTGTTGATAACTAGAATGAAAAAAAAGGCAATGTCAATCCATCTGGAAAAAAACGATTGATCTCTATCAATAGGCCTGCTAAAGACGCAAACCATAGAGTACTTATTACCGGTGCCACGGATAGATATGTTTTTAGATCTCGCATTTTGAATCCTCCTTCTTTATTCTAATAAATACTTTAGATTTTATTCTAATACATAATGATAATACATCTAGAATTAGATTCTATGTAATTCAAGGCGACTTGCATTTGTTTTGTACACGGAATCTCGAATTCTCATTCAAATAAAATGTACAACAATTTGATAGATAATATTTTCCTTTTCGTAAAAAAAGATGTCCCCCTTTTCCCAACCATTCACGAAATTTGCGTAAGTTTATTATTATATAATATATTCTAATATATTATATGAGATAAAATAATATATGATATGAGATATAAAAAAGAAAAAATCATAATAGATATGAATGGGAAAACTGAAATTAAGTATGTGGAAAACAAAATGAGTATTATTTACAATAACATTGTAAATCAATTACAAAGGGATGTAGCGCAGCTTGGTAGCGCGTTTGTTTTGGGTACAAAATGTCACGGGTTCAAATCCTGTCATCCCTATCTATTACTTCATCTCTGAGCAATAACAAGGGATCAATTGAGATTAATTAAAATTGAAAATGGGACAGACCCATTTTTAAATACATATTCTATATTTTTAAATACATATTCTATATAGTATAAGCATTCAAAATCGAGTGGAATTTCAAAAAGACTCTTTTTTTTTTACTTACAGGCTCCTTTTTGGTAATTGTGATAAGAAAGCGCTCTTAGTTCAGTTCGGTAGAACGTGGGTCTCCAAAACCCAATGTCGTAGGTTCAAATCCTACAGAGCGTGATTCTCTTTTTGGTTTGTTAGGTAAAAATTGATACGGAAAAATGGAAGAGCATCCTGAATTTGACCTCCTCCTTTCTTTAATCCGCAGGAGTTCAAAAAAAACACGGTGTTAATTAATTTAATTAATTTAATTAATATTAATCAAAGGTCTAACTGATCGCCACGTCTATATTGTAAATATGCAGTTACAAATAATCCGGCCAAAGTAATAGGAATTAGCCCTAAGACAATTCCAAAGAGCAAAACTTCAATCATTTCAATTTTTTTTGAAAAAGGGAAAAAGAGAGGTAATATCTATCCTTAAATATTTATCCATATTGACCAGAAATCTCAATAAACAAGAATTGTAAATGAACACGGTAAAGAACTAAAGAATAGATGGAATACTGCAGAAAAATTTCGTTTTGTTTTTATTTTTAGAAAATCTTCATTCAATTAATTTCAAATAAGTCTTATCTTGCTCAGACCAATAAATAGAACTGAGGTTATAGTTAAAGCCGCTAGTAGAAAACCGAAAAAACTAGTTATAGTAGGCATGAAGGAGCTAAATAAACTTTTTTTATACATATGCTTGTAAAGCAAAGGCACTTTCCTAAGTTAAATTTTTTGAAAGATAAGAGGATAAAGAAGAATACAAAATGAAAGAATAAGTTCAATTGATAATTTTTTTTATCAAGCAGTTATTAATCATTATCATAATCCATTTTACATGGAAATAATAAATAAAGTAAAAGTGGTAGTGGTATAGATAGAAAAGGAAATAAATTTGTCGTCTATAACATCTACGTAGACTCTCGTAATTCCGAATCAAATTAAGAGATTCGTTAGACAACTCTTGCGAAATAAAATCGAAAAAAAAAATTATTCGAATTATATAATTCGAATTTTAAATATATTCTATTTCAATTAAATTATATTCAATTGAAATTCTATTCAATTTATAGTAAATTCTATTAATATTAAATGAAAATATTTCTATTTAAAATTGAAATATTAAAATTGAAATATTCCTTTTTAAGAAAATTTAATAAAATATTGAATTCTATATTAAAATTATTAAAATTAGATTCATTATTTATTATATTTTATTTATTATATTAAATAGAATTCAATTATTCTATATATTCAATATTAATTCTATTAAAAATCTATTTAATAGAATTGACTAATTAATAGAATTGACTAATTAATAATATAATTAACTTAGTTTCTTAATAAGTTTAATAACTTAATTAATAAAGTAATAAAATAATTAACTTCAAACTTATTAAGTAATAAAAACTGTCTTGTAGAACTTCATTCAAAAAAACTTTCGTTGAATAAAATAACTACGGAAATCACTCCAAAATAAAATTTGAAAATCATTTCTATTTGGCTAGTTTCTTTTATTCTTTTACTTTATGTTTATTTATTGTCTATTTCCTATTTACTTGTAAATTTGGATATTTGTATCAAATTTATATGGTTTTTTCGATTTTCAAATGAAAATCGAAAAAAATAAAAGGTATTATACTAGGAATAGTAAAAAGTCTTATAAAGAAAAAAAGAGAAAAAAAGAGGGTCATTTGAAATTTGAATTGAACTTAGTAAATTTATTACTTAATTCATTCATATAATATCCCGAATAAGATAAGAAGAAAAAAAAGATCACATGACCCAATCACTCGAAAAAAAGTCAAAAATTTCTTTTGTTTTTGTACAACTAGACCCTACGATTATTAATCCTGAGTATCCTTTTGGAGATTTGACATTTTTTTCTTTCCATATTCAAAAAAACTTCTTTGTCTTTGTAATTAAGTGGCAAGAAAGACCTTTTTGGTCTAATACATAAATATGTGCATCACGAATATTGA